TAATATTATACAATTAGTTAAAATTAGATATAGAAATTTTTATTTTGTATTGGTAAAATTTGTGCCAGCTACCGCGGTTATACAAATAATGCAAGTAAATTTTATTAGTATTAGTTAGATAAATTAAAGTTTTATATATTAAAATTGAATTTTTTAGGTGAAATTTTAAAATTTAATTTACTTTATAAATAAAAGATTTTTAAGCTATGAAATTTTAAATATAAACTAGGATTAGATACCCTATTATTTAAAAAGTTAAATAAAAATGCTTGAGTAGTAATAGATAAAATCTTTAAACTTAAAGAATTTGGCGGTGTTTTAGTCTATTCAGAGGAACCTGTTCTGTAATCGATAATCCTCGATAACTTTACTTAAGTTTGTTTTTCAATATGTATATCGCCGTCGTCAGAATATCTTAAAAGAGAAAATAATTTTCTTAAATTTAAATTTTTAATTATGTCAGGTCAAGGTGCAGTTTATGTTTAAGTAGAAATGGGTTACAATATAATTTAAATAAATGGATAATTTTATGAAATTAAGGTTTGAAAGTGGATTTGATAGTAAATTAATTTAATTAGGATTAATTGATTTTAGCTCTAAAACATGCACACATCGCCCGTCGCTCTCATTATAATATTTTAAAATGAGATAAGTCGTAACATAGTAGATGTACCGGAAGGTGTATCTAGAATAACAATTTAAAGCTTAATTAGTAAAGCATTTCGTTTACATTGAAAAGAAATACGTGCAAATCGTTTTAAGTTGAATTAATAATTATTTATTAATAGTTTTTGTTAAAAGAAAATTAAATTTTAAAAGTAATTTTATGTATTATTTAGTTTAAGTATTTTATAAAGAAACAATAATTTTTATTATAGTGTATTAGTATTGTAAAAGAATATTGAAATAATTTGAAAAATTTTTATTTTTAAAGAAAAATTAGTTTTTTGTACCTTGTGTATCAGGGTTAATTAATTAAAATATAAAAAATTTATATTTCTCGATTTTAAGAGATTTAATAATTTATGTTTTTTACTGTAAAATAAGTATTAAAAATTGGTTATTAGAAATGAAACGTTATTCGTTCTTAAATATATCTAGTTTCCTAAGAAATAAATTTAATTTACATATTTTAAATTATTTATTTATTTTAATTAAAATTTAAATAATTTTTTAATATGAATATTTTAAGGGATGAGCTTTAAAATAAATTATTATATTTTGAGAATATTTTTATAAAAAAGTAAGCTTATAAATAGCTATCTTTAATAATTATGTTATAATTTATTATAAAATAAAAATATTTATTAAAAAATTAATTTTTTATTAGGATGTTTACATTAATAAAAAATGTAAAATAATAATGATTAAATTAGTAAATGTAAAAGTTAAAAATTAAATAAAAAATGAAAGGTTTATTTTAATTAATTCGACAAATTTTTATACCCACCTGTTTATCAAAAACATGTCTTTTTAGATAATTTTTAAAAAGTCTAGCCTGCCCACTGAATTTTAATTGAAGGGCCGCGGTATTTTGACCGTGCAAAGGTAGCATAATCATTAGTCTCTTAATTGGAGGCTTGTATGAATGGTTGAATGAGGTATATGTTGTATCAAAAAAATTTATAATTGAATTTTATATTTTAGTTAAAATGCTAAAATAAAATTAAAAGACGAGAAGACCCTATAAATCTTTACAATTTTTATTATTTAATTTATAAAGAATAATTAAAATTTTATAATATAAATTGTTTTATTGGGGTGATATTAAGATTTATTTAACTCTTAAAAAATTTTATCATTTATATATGATTAATTGATCCATATTAATGATTAAAAATTTAAGTTACTTTAGGGATAACAGCGTAATTTTTTTAGAGAGTTCTTATCGATAAAAAAGATTGCGACCTCGATGTTGGACTAAGAATTATTTTAGGTGTAGAAGTTTAAAATTTAGGTCTGTTCGACCTTTGAATTCTTACATGATCTGAGTTCAGACCGGCGTGAGCCAGGTTGGTTTCTATCTTTAATTAAAAAAAATATTTTAGTACGAAAGGACCAAATATTTAAATTTTAAATTTTTATTAATTGAATAAAATTAATATAATTAAAAAATATTTAAATAAAATAAATAATTAAAATTGAACTATTTTGGCAGATTAGTGCCATAAATTTAGAATTTATAAATGTAATAAATTATTACAAATAGTATTGATAATAATTGATTTATTTATACCATTTATTAGAAGTTTATTGTTAGTGATTTGTGTAATAGTAGGTGTTGCTTTTTTAACTTTAATGGAACGAAAAGTTTTAGGCTACATTCAAATTCGTAAAGGACCGAATAAAGTTGGATTTATTGGTATTCCTCAACCTTTTTGTGATGCAATTAAGTTATTTACAAAAGAACAAACTTATCCTTTAACTTCAAATTATTTAATTTATTATTTTTCTCCTATTTTTACTTTATTTTTGTCTTTAGTAATTTGACTTTGTATTCCTTATTTAGAAAAATTATATTCTTTTAATTTAGGTGTTTTATTTTTTTTGTGTTGTACTAGTATAGGGGTTTATACTGTAATAATTGCTGGTTGATCATCTAATTCTAATTATGCTTTATTAGGGGGATTACGGGCTGTTGCTCAAACTATTTCTTATGAAGTTAGATTAGCTTTAATTTTATTATCTATAATTTTTTTGATCGGTAATTATAATTTTTTATCTTTTAATATTTACCAAAATTACATTTGATTTTTATTTTTATGTTTTCCCTTAGGGATAGTTTGATTTGCTTCTTCTTTAGCTGAAACAAATCGGACTCCTTTTGATTTTGCAGAAGGAGAATCAGAATTAGTGTCCGGGTTTAATGTAGAATATAGAAGAGGAAGTTTTGCTTTAATTTTTTTAGGGGAATATGCTAGAATTCTTTTTATAAGTATGTTATTTGCAGTAGTTTTTTTAGGTGCTGATGTTTATTCATTTATATTTTTTATTAAATTAGCCTTTGTTTCATTTATATTTATTTGAGTTCGTGGGACATTGCCTCGTTTTCGTTATGATAAATTAATATTTTTAGCTTGAAAAAGTTTTTTACCATTTTCTTTAAATTATTTATTTTTATTTATTGGGTTAAAAATTTTTTTATTAAGTTTATTTTAAATAATTAAATTTAGTAATTTTAAGCTAATAGAATATTAAATTTCTATCTTATGTTTTCAAAACATATGCTTATTCAAGCTCATTAACTAATTATAATTTATAATTTTAAATTTAATTTAATAAACTATCTCACCATTTAGTTACAATTGGGTTAATTAAAAAATAAGAAAAATAAAGAACAGTTAGGATTTGCCCTGTAAGAACATAAGGGTCTTCAACAGGACAAGCTCCAATTCATGTTAATAAAATAACAATAATTAATATATTTCAAAATAAAAATTGATTAATTGGGTAAAATTGGATTCCTCGAAATTTTTGTATATTTGTAAAAGGTAAAATAAATAGAATTGCAATAGATATAACTAAAGCAATTACACCTCCTAATTTATTGGGGATAGACCGTAGAATTGCATAAGCAAATAAAAAATATCATTCTGGTTGAATATGGGGAGGTGTAACTAATGGGTTAGCAGGAATAAAATTATCTGGGTCTCCTAATCCATATGGGGAAATTAATGTTAGTATAAGTAATAATATAATTATAACTACAAATCCAAAAATATCCTTAAATGAATAATATGGGTGAAAGGGAATTTTATCTGAATTTCTGTTAACTCCTAAGGGGTTATTAGAGCCTGTTTGATGAAGAAATAGTAAATGAATTATAGTTATGGCAGCAACTACAAAAGGTAATAAAAAATGAAACGTGAAAAATCGGGTAAGGGTTGCGTTATCAACTGCGAATCCTCCTCAAAGTCATTGAACTAAATCAATTCCTAAGTAAGGTACTGCCGATAAAAGATTAGTAATTACAGTAGCTCCTCAAAAAGATATTTGTCCTCATGGTAGTACGTATCCTATAAATGCAGTTCCTATTACACAAAACAATAGTAAGACTCCTACCGATCATGTGGGCACATATAAATAAGATCCATAATATATACCTCGTCCAATGTGTAAATAAATACAAATAAAAAAGAAAGAAGCTCCGTTAGCGTGTAAGGTTCGTAATAATCATCCGTAATTTACATCTCGACAAATGTGGTTTACAGAATTAAAAGCTGTTTCAATGTCTGCTGTGTAGTGTATAGCTAAAAACAATCCTGTAGCTAGTTGAATTACTAAACAAAGGCCTAATAAGGATCCAAAATTTCATCAAGCTGAAATATTTGCAGGAGCGGGGAGATCAACTAATGCATTATTTATAATTTTAAATAATGGGTGGTGTAATCGTAATGGTTTATTCATTAGTTTAAATTTTAGGTCGTAAAGGCCCTTCAAAAATATTAGTAATTTTCACTACAGCAATTAGAGTTAAAAATAAATAGTTAATTAATAGAATTGTTATTATATTAATTGGAAAATTATAAAGTTTATTTAAAGTGATAGAATTTTCGTTAATATAAGAATTTATATTTCTAATTGAATTTATTTCATTATTAAATAAGTAATTAATAAAAAAATTATTATCTACAACAACGGTGAGAAGTAAAATTGATACTAATAAGGTTCTTGATAAAGTTAAAATTTTTATTGAAAAAGAGAATATTTCATTAGATGCTAAAGATGTTACATATATGAATAATACTAATATACCTCCTAAAAAAATTAAAAATAAAACATAAGAAAATCAAAAAGTTTGACTAAAATTTCCTGTAATTAAACAAATTAATAGTGTTTGGATTAATAGTATTAAACCTATTGCTAGTGGGTGTTTTATTTGTATGAAGATTGTTCTTGAAATTAAACTTATAGTAGAAATAATAATTTGAAAAATATAGAAAACAGGAAATAGTTTATTTAAAATATTAATTTTGGGGATTAATGATAGGGGTTTTCCTTTTTCTTGAAGTTTTAAAAGAAAAATTCTTATTTTTGATTTACAAGACCAATGTTTTTGTTAAACTATTAAAACTAATGTTGACATTTTTTAGATGATTTTTACCTTTATATTTATTTTTTAGAGGGGTAGTAGTATTTGTTTCAAATCGTAAACATTTGTTATCGACTCTGTTAAGATTAGAATTTATAGTTTTAAGTTTATTTTTATTTTTATTTATTTTTTTAAATATATTTAATTGTGAAGTTTATTTTAGTATAATATTTTTAACTTTTAGAGTTTGTGAAGGTGCTTTAGGTTTATCTATTTTAGTTTCTATAATTCGTACTCATGGGAACGATTATTTTAATACTTTTTCAATTTTACAATGTTAAAATTTTTCTTTATAATATTAGTTATAATACCTATATGTTTTAATAAAAAAATATACTGAACGGTACAAAATCTTTTATTTTTTATATCTTTTTTATTTATTTTTTTTAATTATTTTTCTAATTATTGAATGAATATCAGTTATTTTTTAGGTTCTGATATTATTTCATTTGGGTTAATTTTGTTAAGAATTTGAATTTGTGCCCTGATACTTCTTTCTAGAGAAGGGGTTTATCGAAATAATAATTATTATTCTTTTTTTCTTTTTGTTATTATATTTTTATTATTAATATTATATTTAACATTTAGAACTTCTGATTTATTTTTATTTTATTTATTTTTTGAAAGAAGTTTAATTCCTACATTATTTTTAATTTTAGGGTGAGGGTATCAGCCTGAGCGATTACAAGCCGGAATATATCTTTTATTTTATACACTTTTAGCCTCATTACCTTTATTAATCGCTATTTTTTATTTATTTAATTTTTCTAATACAATAAATATATTTGTTTTATCTTCTTATTCTGTTTATTTTTCTATATTTTATTTAGCAATAATTTTTGCTTTTTTAGTAAAAATACCTATATTTTTAGTTCATTTATGATTACCTAAGGCTCATGTTGAAGCTCCAGTTGCTGGTTCAATAATTTTAGCTGGAATTTTATTAAAATTAGGGGGTTATGGATTAGTTCGTGTATTTTCTTTTTTAGTATTTCAAGGTTTAAGATTTAATTATTGATGAATCACTATTAGTTTAGTGGGGGGTGTTTTAATTAGTTTAGTATGTTTACGTCAAACTGATTTAAAGGCTTTAATTGCTTATTCTTCTGTTGCTCATATAGGAATTGTATTAGGGGGACTTTTAACAATAACTTATTGAGGAATAAGAGGGGCCTATACTTTAATGGTTGCTCATGGACTATGTTCTTCTGGATTGTTTTGTTTAGCAAATATGTCTTATGAACGTTTAGGAAGTCGTAGATTATTAATTAATAAGGGGTTATTAAATTTTATGCCAAGATTAGCTTTATGGTGGTTTTTATTATGTTCAAGTAATATAGCAGCTCCTCCTACATTAAATTTATTAGGAGAAATTAGACTTTTAAATAGAATTGTGAGTTGATCTTGACTATCAATAATTTCTTTAGCTTTATTATCTTTTTTTAGTGCTTCTTATACTTTATATTTATATTCTTATAGACAACACGGTAAACTATTTTCTGGAATATTTTCCTTTTCTACTGGCTATGTTCGAGAATACATAATTTTATTTTTACATTGATTTCCTTTAAATTTATTAATTTTAAAAAGAGAAACATGTATATTATGGTTATAATATAAAATTTAAATAGTTTAATAAAAAATATTGATTTGTGGTGTCAATGATATGAATAAATTTCATTTTAAATCGTGTCTATTATTTCTATTTGTTTAATTAGTTTTTTAGTGTTGATAATTGTTAGTTTATCTTTATTTTCTTTAAGTCTTAGTTTTTTATTTAATGATTTAGTTTATTTTATTGAATGAGAAATTGTTTCTTTACAGTCATCTTCTATTGTAATAACTTTTTTATTTGATTGAATAAGATTAATATTTATATCTTTTGTTTTATTTATTTCTTCTTTAGTTATTTTTTATAGAAAGGAATATATGAGTCATGATATTTATATTAATCGTTTTATTATATTAGTTTTATTATTTGTTTTTTCCATAATAATATTAATTATTAGCCCTAATTTAATTAGTATTCTATTAGGTTGGGATGGTCTTGGTTTAGTTTCCTATGTTTTAGTGATTTATTTTCAAAATGTTAAATCTTTTAATGCAGGGTTATTAACAGCTTTATCAAATCGAATTGGGGACGTTGCTTTATTAATAGCAATTGCTTGAATATTAAATTATGGTAGTTGAAACTATATTTTTTATATTGAAATAATAAAAAATGATTCAGAAATATTTATTATTGCGGGATTAGTAATTTTAGCGGCTTTAACTAAAAGAGCTCAAATTCCTTTTTCATCTTGATTACCTGCTGCGATAGCTGCCCCAACTCCCGTTTCAGCTTTAGTTCATTCTTCTACCCTGGTAACAGCAGGGGTTTATTTATTAATTCGTTTTAATATTTTATTTACAGATACAATTTTTAGAAAAATTTTATTACTGATTGGGGGTTTAACAATATTTATAGCTGGATTAGGAGCAAATTTTGAATTTGATTTAAAAAAAATTATTGCTTTATCTACTTTGAGTCAATTAGGTTTAATAATAAGAATTTTAGCCATAGGGTTTCCTAAATTAGCTTTTTTTCATTTATTAACTCATGCTTTATTTAAGGCTTTATTATTTATGTGTGCTGGGGCTATTATTCATAATATAAAAAATTCGCAAGATATCCGAGATATAGGGGCTTTAGCTATTCATATACCTTTAACAACTTCTTGTTTAAACGTGGCAAATTTAGCTTTATGTGGTATGCCTTTTTTAGCTGGGTTTTATTCTAAGGATTTAATTTTAGAAATCGTTAGTCTATCTTATGTAAATTATTTTGCATTTTTCCTTTATTTTTTTTCTACTGGGCTGACTGTATGCTATTCTTTTCGATTGGTGTATTATTCTCTTTCTGGGTCTTTTAACACAAGAATATTGAATTGTTTAAATGACGATATTTCAGCTATATCAAAAAGTATGGTTGGTTTATTAGTAATAGCTGTTGTTGGGGGAAGTATATTAAGTTGATTAATTTTTCCAGCCCCCCCTATAATTTGTTTACCTTTTATATTAAAAATGCTTACGCTATTTGTTTGTGTAATAGGGGGTGTTTTAGGCTATTTAATCTCTAATATTTCTTTCTATTTTAATAATAAGTCTTTAAATCTTTATATATTAAGATTTTTTAGTAGTTCTATATGATTTATACCGCAATTATCTACTACAGGCGTTGTTTATTATCCCTTAAATATTGGGATACAAGTTTCAAAAAGTTTTGATCAAGGATGATCAGAATTTTTTGGGGGTCAACAAATTTATAAGTTAATAGCCTATTATTCAATTTTAACTCAATTTTTACAAAATAATAATTTAAAAATTTATTTAATAACTTTTGTTTTTTGAGTTATTTTTTTAACTAGTTTAATAATAATGTAAATATTTTAAAAATTCAAATAGCTTATAAATTAGAGCGTTACACTGAAGATGTAAAAGAGATTATTTTAATCTTTGAATATTAAATAATTTATTTTAGTATAAATTTATAAAAGAAAATTCTTTATTTTTACAGTGAAAATGTAATGTTTTTATTAAACTATATAAATAAGAAATATTAATGGAGTTAAACCATTAAAGATAGAAGTTAGCAGCTTCTTCTTGTTCCTCATATTTCCTTAATTGGAATCTATGATTCATTTCTATCATTAACAGTGATAAGCCTCTTTTTGGCTTCAATTAATTAGAATAAGGATGAATTAGAGTCATCTAAGATTAGGTCGAAACTAATTGCAATTTAAACTAAATTATTAGAGTTAAAAAGTTAAGGTAGATTGATAAATCAATACTTTTTGAATGCAAATCAAATGTTATAATTAACTACAACCCTATAAATTATTTTAAATTGATCATTTTAAAGCTCCTTGGTTTCATTCATGGTAAAGTCCAATTAATAAAATTGCAATAAAAATTAATCTGGTAATTGTTCATATTATTAAGTTAGAAAACTTTAAAATTATTACTATGGGGAGAATTAATGCAATTTCTACATCGAAAATTAAAAAAATAATAGCAATTAAAAAAAATCGAATAGAAAAAGGTAGGCGGGAAGAAGAAATCGGGTCGAATCCACATTCAAATGGCGAGGCTTTTTCTCGATCAATTGTTCTTTTTTTTGATAATATAGATGCTAAAATTCTAACAATTATAGCAATTGCTAATACAATTACTGCTATGCAATATAAACTAAAAATTACTTATACTAAATTATATTTAGACCTTGTGATTGGAAGTCACATATACTTTTATACTATATAAGTATTTTTTATCTACCTCATCAGTAAATAGAAACATATAAAAATAATCAGACTACATCTACAAAATGTCAGTATCAAGCTGCTGCTTCAAACCCAAAGTGGTGATTTTTAGAAAAATGTGATTGTATATGTCGAATCAAACATGTTAGAAGAAAAGTAGTTCCAATTAATACATGTAACCCGTGAAATCCTGTTGCTATGTAAAAGGTTGAACCGTAAACTGCGTCAGCAATAGTGAAAGGGGCCTCAATATATTCATATGCTTGAAGAATAGAAAAATAAATTCCTAATAAAACAGTAAAAAATAGCCCTTGTGTAGCTTGTGAGTGGTTACTTTCCATTAGCCCATGATGAGCTCATGTAACGGTAACCCCTGAAGCTAAAAGAATTGCAGTATTTAATAAAGGTACTTGAAATGGATTAAAGGCTACAATTCCTATAGGGGGTCAAGAACTTCCTAATTCAATAGTTGGGGATAGACTTCTGTGAAAAAAAGCTCAAAAAAATCTTACAAAAAAGAAAATTTCAGAAACAATAAATAAAATTATACCTCATCGCAATCCTAAAGTAACAGGATACGTGTGTAATCCTTGAAATGTTCCTTCTCGTGAAATATCTCGTCATCATTGATATATAGTTAAAATTGTAATAATATTTCCTAAAATAAATAATCTATTATCATATTGGTGAAACCATTTTACTAGACCAGAGACTATAGTTATTGCCCCAATTGCCCCGGTTAAAGGTCATGGGCTATAATCAACTAAGTGGAAGGGGTGATTGGCGTGTGTTGACATAAAAAAAATTAATTATTAATTTACTTCTCTAGAGTAAAGAGTTCTTAAAACAGCAAATACATAAGATTGAATAATAGCTACAGCAGATTCTAGAACTAATAAAGCAATTTGACCAATAATTAAGAAAGAAACTAAAAATATAGATATTGAACTTCCGGTGTTTCCTAATAATGTTAGTAAAAGATGACCTGCAATTATATTCGCAGTTAATCGTACTGCTAAAGTACCTGGTCGGATTACATTTCTAATAGTTTCAATACAAACCATAAAAGGTATTAATACTGAGGGGGTTCCTTGTGGGACTAAATGGGCGAATATGTGTTGAGTATGATTAATTCAACCGTAAATTATAAATCTCAGTCATAAAGGAAGGGCTAATGAAAGAGTGAGAGTTAAGTGACTAGTACTTGTAAAAATATAAGGGAATAACCCTAAAAAATTATTAAATAAAATTAAACTAAATAAAGAAATAAAAATAAAAGTTCTTCCATTATGGCCACTAGGGCCTAAAAGTGTTTTAAATTCCTTATGGAGAGTTAAAAGAATATTTCTTCAAATTACATTAAATCGAGATGGCATAAATCAGTAAGAACAAGGGATAAGTAAAAGTCCAATAAAAGTTCTTAGTCAATTTAAAGAAAGGTTAAAGATAGTTGTTGAAGGGTCAAAAACAGAAAATAGGTTTGTTATCATTTTCAATTTATTGAATTATTATTAATATTACTTTTTTCTTCAGAAGAAGAAACAGTTTTTGGTAAATTACAGTAATAATTTAGAATGTTAAATAAAACTAAAGTGACAGTAAAAATTAAAAATAAAATTAATCATCTAATAGGAGCTATTTGTGGGATCAAAAAATATCAAATGTTTGATAATTTTAGTTTGACATACTAATGTTATTTATTAACTAATTTTTTTAAATAAAATTTTCATTAGAAGTAATTGCTAAATTACTATAAAATGGTTTAAGAGACCAGTACTTGCTTTTCAGTCATCTAATGATATAAATTAATTTATGTTAGAAATTCATTTAATAAAATAATTTGTGGGAACTCTTTCAATTACAATAGGTATAAATCTGTGGTTTGCTCCACAGATTTCTGAACATTGACCGAAAAATAAACCAGGTCGATTTATTAAAAAATTTGTTTGGTTTAAACGACCAGGGGTTGCATCTACTTTTACCCCTAAGGCTGGAATTGTTCATGAGTGAAGCACATCTGCGGCTGAAACTAAAATTCGAATTTGATTGTTAACAGGTAATACAATTCGATTATCTACATCTAAAAGTCGAAAACCATTTAATTCTAGTTCATTAGTTGGAATTATATAAGAGTCAAATTCAATATTTAAGAAGTCTGAATATTCATAACTTCAATATCATTGATGACCTACTGTTTTCAGAGTAATTGCAGGGTCATTAATTTCATCTAATAAATAAAGTAATCGTAAAGAAGGTATTGCAATAAATATTAAAACAATTGCAGGAAGAATTGTTCAAATTACTTCAATAGTTTGACCGTGTAAAAGGTATCGATTAGTATAATAATTAAAAAATAGTATACCCATTAAATATCCGACTAAAATTGTAATTATGATTAAAATTAATATTGTATGATCATGGAAAAAGTTTAACTGTTCTATTAAAGGAGAAGCTCTGTCTTGGAGACCTAAATTTGATCATGTTGCCATTCATATTCTAACAAAAGTAATTACTTTATATACGGAGCTTAAATCCATTGCACTAATCTGCCATATTAGAAAATAATTATTAATTTGTTAATAAAGGAAGTTCAGCGTAACTATGTTCAGCAGGAGGTAAATTTTGGTATCATTCAATTGATGAATTTAATTGAACAGGGTAAAGAGGTATTCGATTAGACACTATACTTTCTCAAATAATAAATAGAAAAAATAAAATGCCAAATAAAGAGATAGTAGACCCTAAGGTAGACACAACATTTCAAGAAGTATAAGCATCTGGGTAGTCAGAATACCGACGAGGTATCCCAGCAAGTCCTAGAAAGTGTTGTGGGAAGAATGTTAAATTTACTCCTAAGAATATAATAACAAATTGAGATTTTAATCATTCTTCATTTATTGTTAAACCTGTAAATAAAGAGTATCAGTGAACAAATCCTGCTATAATGGCAAATACAGCTCCTATAGATAACACGTAGTGAAAATGAGCTACTACATAGTATGTATCATGGAGAACAATATCTAAAGAAGAATTAGCTAAAACTACTCCTGTAAGTCCTCCTACAGTAAATAAAAATACAAACCCTAAAGCTCAAAGTAAAGAAGGAGAATAGTTAAGTTGAGTTCCGTGAAGAGTTGCTAATCAACTAAAAATTTTAATTCCTGTAGGAACAGCAATAATTATAGTAGCAGAAGTGAAATAAGCTCGTGTATCTACATCTATTCCTACTGTAAATATGTGATGAGCTCAAACAATGAACCCTAATAATCCAATTGCTAACATAGCATAAATTATTCCAAGAGCTCCGAAAGTTTCCTTTTTTCCTCTTTCTTGACTAATAATATGTGAAATTATTCCAAATCCTGGTAAAATTAAAATATAAACTTCTGGGTGCCCAAAAAATCAAAATAAATGTTGGTATAAAATAGGGTCTCCCCCACCTGCAGGGTCAAAAAAAGATGTATTTAAATTTCGATCTGTAAGTAATATGGTAATAGCTCCTGCTAAAACAGGTAGAGAAAGTAATAATAAAACTGCTGTAATAACAACAGATCATACAAATAATGGTATTCGGTCTAAAGTAATACCATTAGATCGTATATTAATTACTGTAGTAATAAAATTTACAGCTCCTAAAATAGAAGAAATTCCAGCTAGATGAAGAGAAAAAATAGCTAAATCGACAGAAGCTCCAGCGTGAGCAATTCCTGAAGAGAGTGGGGGGTAAACTGTTCAACCTGTTCCAGCCCCATTTTCAACAATTGAGCTAGAAAGAAGAAGTGTTAAAGAAGGGGGTAAAAGCCAAAATCTTATATTATTTATTCGAGGGAAAGCCATATCTGGAGCTCCAAGTATTAAGGGGACTAACCAATTACCAAATCCACCAATTAAAATTGGTATAACTATAAAAAAAATTATAACAAATGCATGAGCTGTAACAATCACATTATAAATTTGATCGTCACCAATTAATGCACCGGGATGACCTAATTCTGCACGAATTAAGATACTAAGGGAAGTACCTACTATTCCTGATCAGGCTCCAAAAATGAAATATAAAGTTCCAATATCTTTATGATTTGTAGAAAATAATCATTGTCGCAATTTATAAAATTTATTAGATTAAATGGCTGAATTTTAGGTCATAGACTGTAAATCTATTTATGAGGATTTATCCTCTTTAATCAAATATTGGGCTTTATATTCAATAATGATATTAGACTGCAATTCTAAAGGAGTAATTTAAGAATTACTAAGGCTTAAAAGAATTATCTTATATTTATAGCTTTGAAGGCTATTAGTTTAATTAACTTAAAGCCTTTAATTGAAAATTAAATAATTCAGTAAATTAAATTAATTAAAATTAACCCTGTAATTGAAATAAATCTTAAAAATAAGCAACTGAAAAAATTTTTTGAAAAGTAAAAACTTTCAAAATTTCAATTATTTTCATTATGGTTTAATAAAAAGGCTCTATAACAAATTCGTAAATAAAAAAATAAAGTAATTAAAGTAAAACAAACCATTAAAAATAGAATAAATTGTAAATTTAGGTTAATAAGAGACTCAATAATTAATCATTTAGGTAAAAATCCTAAAAATGGGGGTAACCCCCCTAATGACAATAATGGGATAAATAAAAAGAATTTTACATGAGATCTTGAATTAAAAAATGAAAATATTTGATTAATATTAAAAATTTTAAAATTACTAAATAAAAAAACAATAGTAATAGAAAGAAATCTATAAAATAAAAAATAAGTTATTCAAAGGTTTTCTCTATTTAGTATTCCAGCGATCATTCATCCTAAATGGTTAATAGAAGAAAACGCTATTAATTTTCGTAGAGATGTTTGATTTAACCCTCCTAGTGACCCTATGATTACAGAAAGTACAATAACTATATAAAAAAAATATAAATTTATACAATATGAAACTAATATTAAAGGTGCAATTTTTTGTCAAGTTATTAAAATTATACTATTATTTCAAGTTAATCCTTCTATAACTCTAGGAAATCAAAAATGAAAGGGAGCAGCTCCACTTTTTAATAATAACGAAGAGGAAATAAGTAAATTTGAATAATTAATTAAATTAAATCTTCTTCAATTTCTTAATAAAAAGAAAAAAATTACTGAAAACAGAAGAATTGAAGAAGCTAAAGCTTGAGTTAAAAAATATTTTAAAGAAGCTTCAGAAGAAAATAAATTATTTGTTCTTATTATTAAGGGAATAAAAGATAATAAATTAATTTCTAATCCTATTCATGCTCCAAATCAAGAAGTTGATGAAATAGTAATTAAAGTTCCACTAATTAATGTAATAAAAAATAAAGCTTTGTAAGAATTTTTTATAATTAAAAAGAAAAGGATTAAAACCTTTATAAATGGGGTATGAACCCAGTAGCTTTATTAGCTTATCTTTTTAATTTATGGGTAAAAATTATTTAATTATATATTTTGGTGTATGATGCACAAAAGTTTTTGATACTTTTGGGAACAGTTTAATTCTGTTAAATGTAAATTTATTAGGTGGTATTTTATAATGAATATAATTATTCAATTATATAATTTACCCTATCAAGGTAATCCTTTTATCAGGCAATTCATT